TTTTCTAATTGTTCCAAAGTCGTATAAATTGAATTAATTAAATTCAATTTTTCTCGTTCGATCTCAGAATAGCCATTCACCCGAAACCGATCTGCTTCCGTTTCGACTTTCCTTAAGCGGGCTTGGGCTTTTTCCAGCTGTTCAATAGCCCCTTCCCGTAATTCTTCTGAGTTTCGAATAGTTCTCAAGATTTTCTGTTTTCGATTATCTAATAAATCACTTAATGAAAGTAGACTCTCTTTCCATTCATTTCAAAATGTCTAGGATCTCTTCCCGAACCAAACATGAATCTTTCGATTCATTTGGCTCTCACACTCAATTACTTATGGGAAATTTCCCAATTTTTTATGTAATGAGCCTATCCTCTCTTCGCTATTTTTATTTTTTATTTTAAAAATATTGAAAACAATTACCAATATAAGACCAGAATATTCGGAGGACTCTTCTGACCAAACAAAAATATGTCAGCAAAGTTGTTTTTTTTCTTCAAATCCAAAGAATTCTTATTCATTTATACATAGGTCATCGATTACGCATTGTACAAAAGAGAGGGTTAAATTCACCCGTTTTTCAATTTCTTGCCGTAAGTAAATAGGATTTAAGCCATTTTATCGACATGAGTGTTCTATATCGAAAAAAAAATCTAATAATTTTATCGAAACCATTTCATTTTCATTTCTGTATTAACATAGTGGTAGAAAGAGTACTACACTGCGTCTAGACTTCAAACTATTCACTTTAACCATGGTAATAGTCCAAAATTATTGGTTAATAGAGAATCAAAGTAGATTACCAATAAATCGCGAAATGCTATAGTTCTTAAATATTTTTTCTTAAATTATTGAAAAAATTGAATTAATTCAGAAGTCATTTTCAGAAGTAATTCGCGGGATTATGCACATTTTATTAGTTATAACTAAAAAGTGCAGTTTGGTTGGATCCAATCTATTCTTTGAAATAAACAACTCGCACACACTCCCTTTCCAAAAAAAACCAATACACCTAACACTACACTAAGATTTATTGGATTTGTTGCTAAAATATCGGTATTAAACCCGAAACTTCCGGCGGATGGCCAGTAGCCCAAACAAAGGAAAGAATCGGTTATATTTTTCATATGATCTCATCTCCTCTTATGAATAGACTAATTATCTTTCTAAGATTCCTATATTAGTTAGATATATATATAGATCTATCTATATATATATATCTATATATTATTTGGATTGGTCAATCAATTGGAAGATTCCCTAAAAGAATGATACTTATTCGAATTAGATACCAGTTCTTATATCCATTGCAAAATCTCTCAAGTTTTAACACTTGAGAAAAATTATCTTAAAAAAAAAGGGGGATTTTTGGACTAAAAAAGAGAAGAAAGAGGGCGAATCCGTATGTGAATTCTTCACCTTTCAATTAGTCCTTCCCCTGTGTTCTTGTCCGAACGGATAAAGAATTATAGGAGTGAAATATTAATATAAATAGAATTCGAAAAAGCAAGACCGGTAAAGCAAGTCCACGGAAAAAAGGATATGTATTTCTATTTTTTTAGGATTAAACAAAAGGATTAGCAAATAAAAGTGCTAATGCTACAACCAGTCCATAAATTGTTAAAGCTTCCATAAAAGCCAGACTAAGCAATAAAGTACCTCGTATTTTTCCCTCTGCTTCCGGTTGTCGTGCAATCCCTTCTACAGCTTGCCCTGCAGCAGTGCCTTGACCAACCCCAGGTCCAATAGAAGCAAGCCCTACGGCCAACCCAGCAGCAATAACAGAAGCAGCAGAAATAATTGGATTCATGATAATTTCCTCGTAACCTAAATATAAAATAAAGAAATAGTTAATGATATAATCAACCAATAAATTATGACTTAATTTTTCAATTACCAAGATTTATTCGGTTAAAGTAATTAATAAGAATTCCGAATTGAAAATAATAATAGTTATTGAACTCTACGAATTACTTCGAGATTTCTTTTTTCGTCTCTACCTATATACATAGTTTTTTTGTGAATATGTAGAACCTTTGTTCTTATCTTACCTTCAATTTGGAATCATTCTTTGAATTCTTCGTTTTTTTATTCCATTTTTTTAGTCATTGAATATTCAATTCACAATTCGAGATGAAACGGAAGGGCTTTGTTTTTTAATCCCTATCGAAATTTACAGTAGTAGCGGGGCAATTTTAGATATAAAATATTAGTTATTTTATATAATATATATGGATATGGTTAGTTCATATATAACGAGTTCATATAGAATATCCTATCACATATACGTGGGTTTCTTCTATACTGTAAACCAATTATTTTGTGTTTTAGATTCAATCGAATTCTAAAATCATTTTTTGAAACCTCAAAAGAAAGAGTTGTTCTATAGTGATCCGATTATATACACCCAGTTTGACCTCCCGCACTTCTACTTTATTTGTTATCTTGTTTTTTTAAGCTCTCCTCCCCCTTTTATTATTACCCCATATGGATACAATCAATCTAAAGAAATTCGTTAGATTGAATTATTGTTTCATAGAAATATTGGAATTTGGGTGATCTAAATGTTTTTTTTTTGAATTCTCTTTTGGTCAATCGTTGAATTGAATGTGACTTAAACGGGAATCTCCTTTAGTTCTATATAGTATCTTTTTATCACACGCCGTAAACGTAAATATCATACAGAATTCGAATTATGGCTCTTAATTACTTAATTATTTTTATTTATTTTTTTTTTGAATATCCAATATATAGTAATATATGCTAATATATGCTAATCGAATATCTATATCTATCTATCTATATAGATATAGGTAGATAGATATAGATGTTTACTAAGTAGATTATATTGAGCCGCAATATATGTGCGGCAAGCTAAACGAAAAAGACTCTTTTGTAGAAAACTGTTCAATGATGGCCTTCCATGGATTCACCTATATAAGCCGCAGCTAAAGTAGCAAAAATGAGAGCTTGAATACCGCTTGTGAATAATCCAAGGAACATGACAGGTATAGGAACTACTAAAGGTACTAAAGAAACAAGAACAACAACTACTAATTCATCAGCTAATATATTTCCGAAAAGTCGAAAACTAAGAGATAAGGGTTTTGTGAAATCTTCTAAGATGTTAATCGGTAAAAGGATTGGGGTTGGTTGGATGTATTTATTAAAATAAGCTAATCCTTTTTTTGAAAGACCCGCATAGAAATATGCAATTGATGTAAGTAAAGCTAATGCAACGGTAGTATTTATATCATTTGTGGGTGCAGCTAACTCCCCATGAGGTAATTGTATGATTTTCCAAGGTAAAAGAGCCCCCGACCAATTAGAAACAAAAATAAATAGAAACAAAGTTCCAATAAAAGGAACCCAGGGACCATATTCTTCTCCAATCTGAGTTTTGCTCACGTCTCGAATGAATTCAAGAACATATTCAAAGAAATTCTGACCGAAAGCGGGAATGGTTTGCAGATTTCGAATAATTAGAATGGCTGAAACCAATAAGATAGCAATTACAACCCAAGAAGTGATAAGTACTTGGGCATGTACTTGGAAACTCCCTATTTGCCAATAGAAATGTTGACCTACTTCCACAGCAGATATATCATATAATCTTTTTAATGTGTTGATAGAACATAATAAAACATTCATATTGTCCTGTCCTCTAAAAAAATAAGAACTTGAAGGGGAATTATTTTTATTCAAACATCTCCTTTCCTTTTTGATTTGTCTACTTATTACTAGTATAGTAATAGATTCCCTAAATCTATGAACCCCTCCAACTAAATCCAATAATTTTTTTATCTTATTATTAATCAAGAATTTCGTATATAGCTAGAACGGCCCTCACAAATTGCAAATACTAATTTGTTAAGAATTAATCGAATTGAGGCTATAGCATCATCATTAGCTGGAATTGAAATATCGGCGAGGTCCGGGTCACAATTTGTATCGATTAAACAAATTGTTGGAATTTCCAAAGTTATACATTCTCGAAGAGCCGTATATTCTTCTTGTTGATCGACGATTATTACAATATCAGGTAACCCCGTCATATATTTAATGCCGCCAAGATATGTTTCCAAATGAGCTAAATGTCTCTTCAATATAGCGGCATCTCTTTTTGGAAAACTGTTGAGTCTCCCCATCTTTTGTTGCATTCTCAAGTCCCTGAACTTTTGAAGTCGTGTTTCTGTAGTATACCAATTCGTTAACATACCGCCGAGCCACTTTTTATTAACATAATGACACCGAGCTCTTATTGCAGCCCGTGCTACTGAATCAGCTGCTTTTTTTTTTGTACCAACAATTAAGAATTGTTTTCCCCCACTTGCTGCATCAAAAACTAAATCACAAGCTTCTGATAAAAACCGAGCAGTTCTAATAAGATTTGTAATATGAATACCCTTACGCTTTGCAGATATATAAGGTGACATTTTAGGATTCCATTTTCTAGTACCGTGGCCAAAATGAACTCCTGCTTCCATCATCTCTTCCAAGATTATGTTCCAATATCTTTTTGTCATTTATATTTATCCCCACACTTTTCTTTCATTTCAAAATAGAAATTATATAAATTTTTTGAAATGAAAGAAAGAGACCCGGTATACTGAAATAGAAATAAATAAGTGTTCCAAAGGAACCTTCTCTTCTACCGAAGATTGGCCTTTGATAAATGATCGGGCCATTTTTTCTATTTAATATTTAATATGATTATTCTCTTTATTATCTTTCTTTTATTATACAAAATAAAATGACCGCAGATGAATCCGCTCTTAAGAATCATTATTTTAGGAATTATTAAATACTAGATTGCTGTGATGTATCGCATAAATTCTTTGAAACAAAAACAAATAATTCTCTATGGTGAAACAAAATATCTCTCATTTCGCCCTCAAATAAATTATTTTTTTTTGTTTCCGAGGTCATCTTGTTATATTGCCTTTGCTTTGAACGGTGCATTATTCTTTTGAATCCGGTACCAACAGGTATCATTCCCCCTAAAACAACGTTCTCTTTCAAACCTTTCAACCAATCTATGCGCCCCCGGAGAGCGGCTTTTGATAAAACTCTAGCAGTTTCTTGAAAACTTGCTTCAGATATGAAACTTTGAGTATTCAGAGATGTTTTTGTTATCCCCAATAATAGAACTCGATAGCAAATCGCCTCTTCTAAGGAACGCCCTGCTCGTTCGGCTCGCAACAATCCAATTAGTTCACCGGGCAAAAAAACATTAGACATTCCATCTTCGGAAACCAAAACTTTTGATGTTATTTGACGCACAATAATTTCTATATGTCTATTATGAATGTGAACTCCCTGGGATCGATAAACTTTTTGAATTTTATTAACCAAAGAAATACGACTTTGCGCTATCGTTAGCTCAGCACCAATCAAGAATCCCCAAGGAATGCCAAGAATTTTTGTTATACGCCCATTCCAAGTATCAACTCTCTTTTCTAGGTTCATCGATATTGAATCAATCGAACGAACTTCTAATACCTGTTCTACTTTTGGAAGACCTTGTGTTATATCACCCGATCTCGATTTTTCATAGATAAATGTAACTAATATATCTCCTTCAGAAAGTATTTCCCCATAATGGCCATGAACCGTTGCTCCAGGAGTCGCCAAATAAGGGTTAGCCGATCTTATTCCTACAGAATCCATTTGAACTGTTATAATTTGACCCGATTTTAGGTGTGGTGCATTTTTCGTTTGAACTATACATACATTTTCGCAAATAAATTGACCAAGACTAATTATTGGAAACGTTTTTTCACAATAATTATGGTGGAGAAAATGCCAAGTCAAATAGAATGGATTTAAAATCATGTTACTACACAGATCAGGTTTATAAATTCTCTCGTTTTCGTCCAGGAAATAATATTTGAATACTTGAAAAGTTTCTTTTAATTTGTCAAATTGCCAATTTTTAATTATCGAGAGCTGATTATGAGTTATTAAACGGTAAAAATAAAAATTGGCAACTTGAGGGGCTATTCCTAAAGGACCTAACGAATTTTTAATTGGAATCATAGCATCTCTTTGAATTTGATTAATTCCCTCTTTTATCCCATTGTAATATTTTCCATCGTTGAATGATCCTATTTGAAAACAATTCGATGATGACAAAATTATAAAAGATCGGCATTTATCATTTCTATTCAACAACATACGAATAGTTCCATGATTTTGACTAAGTGATTGTTGAATTTTTTCCCTCGAATCAATAGAAAAAAATGGATTGATGGTGGTGCGGTCCGACTCATTATCCAAGATATATTTTGAACCGGGCGGATTATTCCTTTTTCTTATATATGAAATATGGGATTTCACTAAGTCAATTCTTAAGAAATATCTAACCAAACCATTTATACTTATTTCAACAAAAGAAGCATGCGCATTTTCGATAGAAGCAAATTTTTTGTCTTGATCCCAATTTAAGACTAAACAAGTCCTAACTAATTGAATACTTGTATCAGAAATTCCCCGAATGGATTTTCCATTTCCAGAAAGAATGTAATTAATAACTTTAAGTTCCAGATTATCTCTTTCTTGGAATATATCTTGGGGAAAAAGTTTTACTAAATTGATCCTATCCGCTATTTCATATAAAATTACCGGTCGAACCAAAACAAAAGACTTTTTTTTCGTAATTGTGATCCATTGGACATAGATCCAATTTTTCATTTTTTTTTCTTTTGAATTTTTTTTTACCGTTCCTGGTGGTATCAACATGGCACTGTGTCGGGATATCTTATCCATTTCTCCGGGAAAATAGATATCCCCGGAAAATATTTTTAATTCAATCTTTTTTTTTTTCTTCTCCAATCGTACCAATCCCCTTACTCGACTTCTTATATTTAAAGTGATTAGTGTATCTACTTCAACGATACTATTGTTCCGTACCATTATGGAAGAAGATTCTGGTAAAATATGCACTTCCTCGGGAATGAAAAAAAATTGATCTACTTTAATTTGGTATTTTGTCTTAAATTCTTTAACTCCTTGATACTCAATTAAAAAATCCTCTTTTTTAAAAATGGAATTTATACCTATAGTCCTATATTTAGTAATTCCTGAGCTCTGGGTTCGGTATTGAGGATCATCGAAATAAGCAAGAATGCTATTTCTACGAAAAATACCATTGATTGGTATTTCAATCGAGATACTGGAAGCTAACATTAGCTCTTTGTCTCGTTCTTGAATCGATTGGAATTGAAATGGAATAATTAATCTATTTCTCCGCCTCTTTGCTAATAAATCCGTAGTATCATGGAAAATAGTAGGATGTGTAAAATGACAATGATCTATAGATATGATTTGATTAAATATTGAATAATCTGAAATCCTTCTTTCTTTTTTATCAGAAGGATTGAAACGAAACAATTTATGTCTTACTTTTTTCTTACTTGGTAAAAGGTTACAAAAATCTCTTTCTCCAGTAGAAAGATAATGAATGTTCATTTGATCTTGATCTTTTCGGATTGAAAAAGAGACTGAACCGGACCTGTATGATTTTCCTGATAAAATCCATAAATGACTTGTTTTTGGTAAGATATGGACATTACTATATCTAAATTCTGATGCATGGTACACATCGGTACTCCAATGCATTTCTCCTTCTAAGTCAGAATAGACATGTTTTCGAACTTTTTCTTTTAAATTCAAAGTGTATGTTCCTGCGCGAATCTCGGCAATTACTTGTTCTGATTTTACATATTGATTGTTTTGAACTAATAGAAAACTTTTTGGTGGAATAGTCACATTATGTATAATATCACCACTTTCAATAGTAACATACAAGTCTATATAACATAGAAAAGCAGGATGCCCATGACGTGTACGTGTAGGATGAACCAAATCTTCATTGAATTGAATTTTTCCATTATAAGGTGCTCGCACCTGTTCTGCAGTACCTCCAGTGAATACTCCGCCAGTATGAAAAGTTCTTAATGTTAGTTGAGTGCCCGGTTCTCCAATGGATTGGCCCGCAATAATACCTACAGCTTCTCCTAATTCCACCAAGTGACCATGAGTAGGACTTTGGCCATAACACAATCGACAGATCCAAGATGTATTCCTACAGGTAAAGGGAGTTCGGATAGATATTGGTTGTGTTTGAAGGGTTTTAAATCGATTGATAAGTCCAATTCCAATATCTTGATTTCTAACGGCAATGCATCGTGAACCTCTGTATATATCGTCTGCTAATACACGACCAATTAATGTTTGTATCCAAATTCTTTCCGGCATCATTCCATTCTGGGTATTCACCGAAATTCCTCGAATGGTACCACAATCCGTTCGACGTACAACAATGTGTTGAACCACTTCAACAAGTCTGCGTGTAAGATATCCAGCATCTGATGTTCGTACAGCAGTATCTACAACCCCTTTACGAGCTCCGTAGCAAGAAATTATATATTCGGTTAAAGATAGCCCTTCGCGCAAATTGCTTTGAATAGGTAAATCAATCATTTGTCCTTGTGGATCCGACATTAATCCTCTCATACCCACTAATTGGTGTACTTGAGATGCATTTCCTCTAGCTCCCGAAAAGGACATTATATGGACTGGATTAAAGGGGTCGGTCATCCTAAAATTAGGATTCATTTCTTGTCGAAAATATTCACTTGTAGCATACCATATCTCAATGGATTGGCGTAATTTTTCTACTGCATGTACATTCCCATAATGATGATGTTTTTCCAAAATCAAACTTTGTTGTTCAGCATCTTGAACTAGCCATCCTTTAGAAGGTATTGTTAAAAGGTCATCAATTCCTAATGAAATGGATGTATCCGTAGCTTGACGGAATCCCAGAGTCTTTACTTGATCCAGGATATGTGATGTATATGCCATTCCGAAGTGATCTATTAATCTGCTAATAAGTCGTTTAATGGCAGTTCCACCTATCACTTTATTGTGAAAGACTAGATTGGCCCGTTCTGCCATAAGTACCTCCATATTCCACTCAGTGGGATTCGGTTCAACAATGGGTTTGAGTCAATGATTGGAAAACTGCCTTTTCTTTATCTTGATTTGCGTATAAATTGAAAAACTATGATCCTCATTAAACCATGAAGACCTGAATTTACACCGGTATCATAAATTTGCTTATCTTAGATACCAACCATCTATATGATCTATATGATTAGATATCATATGATTAGATATCATATGAATAGGCCCGGCAAAAACCTTGTATAGCTTCTTCGATTTCTCGATAAAAAGAAATATGACCAACATTGGTTCGAATGTATATAGAACGAATTTCTTTTTTTGTACTTCTTACTACTAGATAATGCTCATAAATTTCATGATAGGTACCTAAAGATTCATAGTGAACTTCGATAGGAACTTCTCTTGACGAAATAATGCGTTGATCTAGTCGCCACCGGAGCCACAAAGGACTATCGAAGTTTATTCTTTTTTGTTGATAAGCTCCAATTGCATCATAGGAATTACAAAAAAAGGGTTCTTTTTTTTTCGTATACTTATAGTTATTATCTCGAATTCTTTCATTTTTAAGATTTCTAAAATTTCTGCAATTCCGTGGATTATACCTATTTGAATAAATACCTCGACGATTCCCACTCGTTAATATGTAAAGTCCAATAAGCATATCTTGAGTTGGTACGGAAATAGGATCCCCAATAGCCGGAGACAGGAGGTTCGTATGAGAAAACATAAGTAAACGAGCTTCTGCTTGAGCTTCTAAAGATAAAGGCACATGAACAGCCATTTGATCCCCATCAAAGTCTGCATTAAATCCCTTACAAACTAATGGATGCAAACAAATAGCACGCCCCTCTACTAAAATGGGTTGGAATGCCTGTATACCTAATCTATGCAGAGTCGGCGCTCTATTCAGCAATACGGGATGTCCCTGCATAACTTCTTGAAGTATTTCCCATACAATCGGTTCTTTTTCCCGAATTTTACTCTTAGCAATCCCTATGTTCGAAGCAAAATGTTTTCGAATTAGACCACGAATTAGAAAT